ACCGGATCGATAAAGATAAATAAAAAAAAGTACACAGATACGAAGTGTTATTTTATGTATAGTAGTGGGGGATTATGGGACAAAAAATAAATCCGCTCGGTTTTAGACTTGGTACAACTCAAAGTCATCATTCTCTTTGGTTTGCACAACCAAAAAATTATTCCGAGAGTCTACAAGAAGATGAAAAAATACGGGATTGTATCAAGAATTATGTACAAAAAAATATGAGAATATCTTCTGGTGTCGAGGGAATTGCACGGATAAAGATTCAAAAAAGAATCGATCTGATTCAAGTCATAATCTATATGGGATTTCCAAAGTTATTAATAGAAGGTAAACCTCGAAGAATCGACGAATTACAGATGAATGTGCAAAAAAAACTTAATTGTATGAACGGAAAACTCAACATTGCTATTACAAGAATTGCAAACCCTTATGGACACCCTAATATTCTTGCAGAATTTATAGCCGGACAATTAAAGAATAGAGTTTCCTTTCGTAAAGCAATGAAAAAAGCTATTGAATTAACTGAACAGGCGGGTACAAAAGGAGTTCAAGTACAAATTGCGGGACGTATCGACGGAAAAGAAATTGCACGTGTCGAATGGATCAGAGAGGGTAGGGTTCCTCTACAAACCATTCGAGCAAAAATTGATTATTGTTCCTATACAGTTCGAACTATTTATGGGGTATTAGGCATCAAAATTTGGATATTTGTAAACGAAGAATAATAAGCTTTGCCTTATCTTTAACGTTCTATCTAGCGAAAAAAAAAAAAAATGACAAATTCTTCACAAAAATGAGCAATTTAAATTTTATAAGATTGAATAAAAATTCGATTAATCATTTGATATTGATATAATTGCTATGCTTAGTGTGCGACTCGTTGCGTTGGTTTTTTTTTTTTAGAGTGGTTAGGATTCAACAAAAAAATAAACCAACTCGTAGTATTAATTAATTTATAATTAATTAATAACTATAGAACTAATAACCAACTCATCGCTTCGCATTATCTGGATCTAAAGAACCAGTCAAGATATAAGTAAAGATATGATATATTGGTGATATCATTATAGCAACTGAAATATTGCATAAAAAAAGAAAAACTAATAGGATTCTGAGTTGTGAAGCAATAAGAATATACGGATAAATGAAAGGGTGAAAGAAAGAGAGAAAAAGAATATCAATGATATATAATTCTAATATGTAAGGTCTATGAGTCATCTCATAAAAAGTAGTGTAATAAAGCATCAATATTAATTAATCCATAATTAGATGACTATTTTTATAGAACAAACAAATCAAGAGCCCCGAGTCAATAAAAACTGAGAAGGTTGACTCAAGAAAAAAGAAAATTGAATTAGAGGCTCCATTGTACAATTCAGACCTAACCATTAATCAAGAAGCGATGGGAACGACGGAACCTGTGAATGCCTAAGATTTTATTAAAAACGAATCTTAATGATTCATTGGGTGGGATGGCGGAACGAACCAAGAACCAATCCATTTATTCTGAGGAGTCATGGGCTAACCCTACATCTGAAATAGATAATGAAAGAGTAAATATTCGCCCGCGAAAATTTGGATTTATAAATTGGGGCCAATCCAATAATAAAAGGAAAAACAAAATAAAGATTCGTTAGAACCTTATAACATAACAAAACAACATTATCTATTTATATCTAGATAGCAAGAATTGTCTATAATATAAAAAGAATACTTGTTTAGTTATATATCAAAACAAGGTATACAAATTTCCAATAGACCAATAGATTAGATGAAATCTCAAAAAATCCCACGACGATTCGGTATATTATTTTATTCATTAAATCCATGTATACTCTATTTTAATCCTTTCATTCGCGAGGAGCCGTATGAGGTGAAAATCTCATGTACGGTTCTGTAGTAGAGATGGAATTGAGAAAGAACCATCAACTATAACCCCAAAAGAACCAGATTCCGTAAACAACATAGAGGAAGAATGAAAGGAATATCCTATCGAGGTAATCATATTTGCTTCGGTAGATATGCTCTTCAGGCACTTGAGCCCACTTGGATCACATCTAGACAAATAGAAGCAGGGCGGCGGGCAATGTCACGAAATGCCCGCCGCGGTGGAAAAATATGGGTACGCATATTTCCAGACAAACCGGTTACAGTAAGACCTACAGAAACGCGTATGGGTTCGGGAAAAGGATCTCCCGAATATTGGGTAGCTGTCGTTAAACCAGGTAGAATACTTTATGAAATGGGCGGGGTCACAGAAAATATAGCCAGAAAAGCGATTGCAATAGCAGCATCCAAAATGCCTATACGAACTCAATTCATTATTTCGGCATAATAATTAGAACCAAAGGAAAGAGGTCTTTGGGATGAAAAAAAAAAAACAATTGCAATTGTGGGTTTCTTTTTTTTTTTTTTGATACACAATATTTCTTTTTTTTTTTTTTGATACACAATATTTCTTTTTTTTTTTTTTTTACTTCGCCCTTTGCACTGAAAGAACAGATAAAAAAAAATGATATGATTCAACCTCAAACCCATTTGAATGTAGCCGATAACAGCGGGGCCCGCGAATTGATGTGTATTCGAATCATAGGAACTAGTAATCGACGATATGCTTATATTGGTGACGTTATTGTTGCTGTAATCAAGGAAGCAGTACCAAATACACCTTTAGAAAGATCAGAAGTGATCAGAGCTGTAATTGTACGTACTTGTAAAGAACTCAAACGTAAGAACGGTATGATAATACAATATGATGATAATGCTGCGGTTGTCATTGATCAAGAAGGAAATCCAAAAGGAACTCGAATTTTTGGTGCGATCGCCCGGGAATTGAGACAGTTAAATTTCACTAAAATAGTTTCATTAGCACCTGAGGTATTATAAGACGAGACCGTGATATATTTATAGTATTTGAATGAATTCATTAATAGATTGATTATGTCTCACGCATATACCTTTTTCTAATTATTATAAATATAAAATTATTATAAATATAAAATAAATAATATTATATTTAAATTAAAAAAAATATTTAAATTAAAAAAAAGAGCATGTTGATTATATCAAAAGTCAAGGGCAACAATCATTTTAGTTTATCATGGGTAAGGACACCATTGCTGACATAATAACCTCTATACGAAATGCTGACATGAATAGAAAAGGAACGGTTCGAATACCATCTACTAACATCACTGAAAACATTGTTACAATACTTTTACGAGAAGGTTTTATTGAAAACGTGAGAAAACATAGGGAAAGCAACAAAAATTTTTTAGTTTTAACTCTACGGCATAGAAGAAATAGGAAAGGATCATATAAAACTATTTTGAATTTAAAACGAATCAGTAGACCTGGTCTACGAATCTATTCTAATTATCAACGAATTCCTAGAATTTTAGGAGGGATGGGGATTGTAATTCTCTCTACTTCTCGGGGTATAATGACAGATCGAGAGGCTCGATTAGAAAGAATCGGCGGAGAAATTTTATGTTATATATGGTAATCTTTCTGATATCCGAATTATATGAGAAACTTCCATAAATTTTTGTGAAAAAAGAGAGAAAAAAAGCGGGTTTCTAATCTCACTCCTCATACATTAGTTAATACGTGAAGGGGTTTTAACTGGAATAGGAATAAAAAAAAAATGGATTCATGAGGGTTTAATTACTGAATCACTTCCCAATGGTATGTTCCAGGTTACTTTCTATAATGAAAATAAGATTCTAGGTTATGTTTCCGGAAGGATTCGACGTAGTTTTATACGTATACTACCGGGAGATAAAGTAAAAATGGAAGTAAGTCATTTTGATTCAAGCGGAGGACGTATAATTTATAGACCCCGGAACAAAGATTCGAATGATTAGACTGTTTTTCAACTTCAACATTCTTTTTTTTATGGGGATACAATTAGAAGTTCAAAATCTCAGGAAACCCTATTTTCTTCCAATAAATAGATTCGGAATTCAGTTAAGGAATGAAAAATATGAAAATAAGGGCCTCTGTTCGTAAAATTTGTGAAAAATGTCGACTGATCCGTAGGCGTGGACGAATTATAGTAATTTGTTCCAATCCAAGACATAAACAAAGACAAGGATAATATTTCCAAAAAACAAAAAAGGGGGGCTTTCTAAAACTAAAGGACCGGATGCACAAAAAAAAAATAAAAAAAAATTAATTTTAATTAAGAAAATCGAAAAATAGAAAGGATCTGTTTTTGACATGAAATGGATATATCCATATATCTCTGACTTATATTTATGAGATAATAAAATATGGTAAAACCTATACCAAAAATTGGTTCACGTAGAAATGGACGTATTGGTTCACGTAAGAATGCGCGTAAAATACCAAAGGGAGTTATTCATGTTCAAGCTAGTTTTAACAATACCATTGTGACTGTTACAGATGTACGGGGTCAGGTGATTTCTTGGTCCTCCGCCGGTACTTGCGGATTCAAGGGTACAAGAAGGGGGACACCATTTGCCGCTCAAACGGCAGCAGGAAATGCTATTCGGACAGTAGCGGATCAAGGTATGCAACGAGCAGAAGTCATGATAAAAGGTCCCGGTCTCGGAAGAGATGCGGCATTAAGAGCTATTCGTAGAAGTGGTATACTATTAAGTTTCATACGGGATGTAACCCCTATGCCACATAATGGATGTAGGCCCCCTAAAAAAAGACGTGTGTAAAAGGAAAAATAAACATTGAAGAGATTTCAAGAGAAATAAATAATTCAAGGATTTGATCAAAATATATTACTATGGTTCGAGAGAAAGTAAGAGTATCCACTCGGACACTACAGTGGAAGTGTGTTGAATCAAGAGCAGACAGTAAGCGTCTTTATTATGGACGCTTTATTCTGTCTCCACTTATGAAAGGTCAAGCCGACACAATAGGCATTGCGATGCGAAGAGCTTTGCTCGGAGAAATAGAGGGAACATGTATCACACGTGCAAAATCTGAGAAAGTACCACATGAATATTCTACCATAG